GAATATTTACCTAAATTTTATGATCCATTTTTGCATGGGATCTCTCGCGGAAGAATAAAAGAATTACCTCTATTCCAAACCCAAACCTATATACAAAATAATATAGAAGGAGCTTGGATAAACAAAATTCATAGTATACTTCTGAAGATTAATTCTCACAAATTTGAACAAACAATAGAAAAATTTAATAGAAAATCTTTAAAAAAAAAAAAAAAACTTTCTTTTGTTTCAGAACCCCAAAAAGAAAAAATGCAGTCAGAAGAAGAAATAAAAATTTTCAAATTTTTATTTGATGTCGTTATAAATGATAGCAAGGATCCAACTCTTAGAAAAAATTTTATTGATTTCCATGAAATCAATAAAAAAGTTCCCCTCTGGTCATATAAATTAACAAGTGAGTCAGATAGATTCGACGGCGAAAATGAGGAAAGTGTACCAAAGGAGCCTATAATTCGTTCAAGAAAAGGAAAACGTTTAGTCGTTTTTACTGATAATACTAATAAAGAGCCGCATAACGAGATTTATCTTTTCGATAATAAAAATTATGATCCAAATGATGAAATAGCTTTGATGTTGTATCCCGAACAATCCGATTTTCGTCGAGGGATAATTAAAGGATCCATGCGGTCCCAAAGGCGTAAAACTGTTATTTGGAAATTTTTTCAAGCAAAATTACATTCCCCCCTTTTTTGTGATAGAATAGATACACTTTTTTCGTTTGATATATGGGGGCTAAAAAAAAAAATTGTTAGAAATTTAATGTGGAAAAAAAAAAAAAAATTTGATAAAAAAGAAGCAAAACAATCAGAAAAAAAATCACTGGAACAACAATCAAAAATAGACGAAAAAAGACGGATAAAAACTGCAGAAACTTGGAATCGCACACGATCCACTCAACCAACAAGAGGTTGTCTCTTACTAACTCAATCTATTCTTAGAAAATATATTATATTACCTTTATTGATAATAATTAAAAATAGTGTCCGTATGTTATTATTTCAAATTCCCGAGTGGTCTGAGGATTTAAAGGATTGGAAACGTGAAATGCATATTAAATGTACTTATAACGGGGTTCCACTATCCGCAACAGAGTTTCCAAGAAACTGGTTAAGGGAGGGTATTCAGATAAAAATCATATTTCCTTTTTATCTTAAACCTTGGCATAAATATAAATTTAAATCATCTCAGAAGGTTCGACTAAAAAAAACAAAAGACAAAAGAGAAAAAAATGATTTTTGTTTTTTAACAGTTTCGGGAATGGAAACCGAACTACCGTTTGGGTATCCCAAAAAAAAGCCTTCTTTTTTTAAACCTATTTTTAAAGAATTAAAAAAAAGAATAAAAAAATTAAAACCTCAGTCTTTTCGGGTTTTAAGGATTTTGAAAGAAAGAGCAACAATTTTCTTAAAAGTCGAAAAAGAAATTAAAAACTGGATTATCAAAAATTGTCTTTTTATAAAAGGAAAAAGAAAAAACCTTTCAAAACCAAATCTAATTCCATTATTTGGCCCGAGAGAAATATATGAATTAAATAAAAAAGATTCAATAATGAGTAATCAGATTATTCATGAGCGATCTGTTCAAAAAAAAACTATGGAGTGGACAAATTCTTCACTCAGCGAAAACAAAATCAAAAATTTGATTGATAGAATAAAGACAATCAGAAATCAAACAGAAGAAATTTCAAAAGAAAAAGAAAACCTAACTAATAGTTTTAACAAACCGCGTTATGATTTAAAAATAATTGAGTCATCAAAAAAAAATTGGCAGACATTCAAAAGAAGAAATACCCGATTAATTAGTAAATCTGTTTTTTTTATAAAATTTCGCATTGAACAACTGTCTATAGCTATTTTTCTAGGTATCATTAATATTCCAAGAATTACTACACAACTTTTTTTTGAATCAACAAAAACAATTTTTGATAAATATATTTACAAGAATGAAGAAAATGAAAAAAAAATAAAAAATAAAAAAAATACCATTTCTTTTATTTCGACTATAAAAAATTTAATATTCAATAAAAAAAAAATTCGTTATCACCTAGGCTCTTTATCCCAAGCATATGTATTTTACAAATTAGCACAAATTAAAGTTAGTACCTTTTCTAAATTAAAGGCTGTTCTTGAATATAACATATGCATAACATCTTTTTTTGTTAAAAAAAAAATAAAGGATTTTTTTCAAGAACAAGGAATCCTTCATTATGAATTGAAAGATAAAACCCTTTTCAATTCCGAAGAAAATCAATGGAAAAGCTGGTTACGAAGTCATTATCAATACAATTTACCTCAAATTGCATGGGCTAGATTAGTAACCAAAAGATGGAAAAATAAAATAAACCAAGACTCTCTAGTTCTAAATCCAAGTTTAACCAAAGAGGATTCATCTGAAAAAAACAAATTTGATAATTACAAATACAAAAAACATAATTTTTTTGAGACCGACTCGTTATTTAATCGAAAACATAATTTAAAAAAGGATTCTATATATAATCTTTTTTGCTACAAATCAATTCATTCTACAGAAAAAAATTTTGACATGTCTACGGGCATTCTTCTAGATAATTGTTTAGTCTCTTATTTTCTAGAAAAATATAATAGTCGGAGTATAGGGGAAATTTGGCATAGAAAATATTTGGATTGGAGAATTCTCCACTTTTGGTTTAGAAAAAAAGTAAATATTGAGGCCTGGGTTGATATCACGAGTAAAAAAAACTATATTAAGACTAAAGTTCAGAATTATCAAAGAATTGATAAAAAAATTCAGACGGATCTTGCCAATCAAAAAAGAAACTTTTTTGATTGGATGGGAATGAATGAAGAAATACTAATTCATCGTATAACAAATTTTGAATCTTTTGTCTTTCCAGAATTTTTCTTATTTTCTAGTACATATAAAAATAAACCGTGGGTTATACCAATTAAATTACTTCTTTTCAATTTTAATGAAAACCTAAATGGTAATAATGGTTTTATACCATCAAATAAAAAAAAAACTATTAAAGAAAATTATGCAAAATGGAAGATAAAAAAACGTAAAAATCAAAAACAATACAAAAGAAATACCGAAGCGGAACTTTATTTAGTTCTCAGAAGGTATTCGCATTTTCAATTGCGATGGAAGCGTCTTTTTGAGAAAGAAATTCTCAAGAATATAAAAGTATATATTCTCTTGCTTAGACTAAAAAATCTAAAGGAGGTAGCGCTATCTTCTATTGAACAAGGAGAGATGAACCTAGACATCCTAATGATGAAGAAGAATTTGACTTTGGGCAAATTAATGAAAAATAGAATATTCATTATTGAACCTGCCCGTTTGTCTGTAAAAAACGATGGACAACTTATTATATATAGAACCATAGGTATTTCATTGGTTCATAAAAATAAACAAAAAATAAGCAACAGATACCAAAAAAAAAGCTATATTGATAAACAAAAAATGCAAAAATCAATTACAAAATATCAAAACAAAACTGTAAATAGAAAAAAAAAGAATTATGATTTCTTTGTCCCTGAAAATATTCTATCCCCTAAACGACGTAGAGAATTTCGAATTTTAATTTGTTTCAATTTAAAAAAAAAAAATGCGAGGGATATAAATTCGCGATTTGATAAGAATATTAAAAACTTGACCACAGTTTTGCATAAAACGAAAGATCTTGATAGGGATAAAAATAACCTAATTAAATTAAAATCCTTTCTTTGGCCGAATTTTAGATTAGAAGATTTAGCTTGTATGAATCGCTATTGGTTTAATACTACTAACGGCAATCATTTCAGTATAATAAGAATACATATGTATACACGATTTTAAATTCATTAATAATAAATCCTACTATATTAATGAAAATAACTGTATGCACAAATCTGAGGGATTGTTTTAAATTCAATCTTTACACATGAGATTCATTTAATCAATCACATAGATACTAATCAGAGCGGATCCGTAAATAAAATACCAGACTAGATCTAAAGATCTAAATTTAGACTTTTTTTTTAATTAAGAATTAAGAAATTGATAATTAAATTCAGATCCTTGTACAAAAAAACTACCATTATTATTACTGATCAGTAAAATTCATATCTTTCAATTCATATTAAAAAGGGAAGGATTTCTTTTTATGATAAAAAATGCATTCATTTCATTTCAAGAAAAAAAAGAAGAAAGCAGGGGATCCGTTGAATTTCAAGTATTCAGTTTCACTAATAAGATACGAAGACTTACTTCACATTTGGAATTGCATAGAAAAGATTATTTATCTCAGAGGGGTCTACGAAAAATTCTGGGAAAACGTCAAAGACTGCTGGCTTATTTGTCAAAAAAAAATAGAGTACGTTATAAAGAATTAATTAATCAGTTGAATATTCGGGAATTAAAAACTCGTTAAATTCCAAAATTGTGAATTAGTTAATTTTTTAGATCTTGAATTTTTTGATAAATTTCTTTTTCAGCAATCTAATTCATGCCAGAACGAATCAAGGAAAAACTTATGAAGAGACCAGTTACAGGAAAAGATCTTATGATAGTCAATATGGGACCTCACCACCCATCCATGCATGGTGTTCTTCGCTTAATTGTTACTCTAGATGGTGAGGATGTTGTTGACTGTGAACCCATCTTGGGTTATTTACACAGAGGAATGGAAAAAATTGCGGAAAACCGAGCAATTATACAATATTTACCTTATGTAACGCGATGGGATTATTTAGCTACTATGTTTACAGAAGCAATAACAGTAAATGGACCAGAACAATTGGGAAATATTCAAGTTCCTAAAAGGGCCAGCTATATCAGAGTAATTATGCTGGAATTGAGTCGTATAGCTTCTCATCTGTTATGGCTCGGCCCTTTTCTGGCAGATATTGGTGCACAGACTCCTTTTTTCTATATTTTCAGAGAACGAGAATTTGTATATGATCTATTCGAAGCTGCCACCGGTATGAGAATGATGCATAATTTTTTTCGTATTGGAGGAATAGCGGCTGATTTACCTTATGGTTGGATAGATAAATGCTTGGATTTTTGTGATTATTTTTTAACAGAGGTTGTTGAATATCAAAAACTTATTACACGAAATCCTATTTTTTTAGAACGGGTTGAAGGAGTTGGGATTATTGGTGGGGAAGAAGCAATAAATTGGGGTTTATCCGGACCAATGCTACGCGCATCCGGAATACCATGGGATCTTCGTAAAGTTGATCGTTATGAGTCTTACGATGAATTTGAATGGGAAATTCAGTGGCAAAAAGAAGGGGATTCATTAGCTCGTTATTTAGTACGACTTAGCGAAATGACAGAATCTATCAAAATTATTCAACAGGCTCTGGAAGGACTTCCGGGGGGTCCCTATGAGAATTTAGAAAGCAGAGGCTTTGATAGAAAAAAAAATCCAGAATGGAATGATTTTGAATATCGATTCATTAGTAAAAAGCCTTCTCCTACTTTTGAATTATCGAAACAAGAACTTTATGTAAGAGTTGAAGCTCCAAAAGGAGAATTGGGAGTTTTTCTCATAGGAGATCAAAGCGGTTTTCCTTGGAGATGGAAAATCCGACCACCGGGTTTTATTAATTTGCAAATTCTTCCTGAACTAGTTAAAAGAATGAAATTGGCTGATATTATGACGATACTCGGTAGCATAGATATAATTATGGGAGAAGTTGATCGTTAAAATGATAATTTATGCAACAGAAGTACAAACTATAAATTCTTTTGTTAGATTGGAATCTTTAAAAGAGGTCTATGGACTCATATGGATATTTGTCCCTATATTTTCTCTTGTATTGGGAATCATAACAGGTGTACTAGTAATTGTGTGGTTAGAAAGAGAAATATCTGCAGGGATACAACAACGTATTGGACCGGAATACGCCGGCCCATTGGGAATTCTTCAAGCCCTAGCCGACGGGACAAAACTACTTTTCAAAGAAGATCTTCGTCCATCTAGAGGAAATACTCCTTTATTTAATATTGGACCATCTATAGCAGTTATCTCAATTTTACTAAGTTATTCAGTAATTCCTTTTAGTAATCACCTTGTTTTAGCGGATCTCAATATCGGTATTTTTTTATGGATTGCCATCTCAAGTATTGCTCCTATTGGACTTCTTATGTCAGGATATGGATCAAATAATAAATATTCTTTTTTAGGTGGTCTGCGAGCTGCTGCCCAATCGATTAGTTATGAAATACCATTAACTCTATGTGTTTTATCAATATCTCTACGTGCGATTCGTTGAAACATAAACGTTTATTTTTACTATTCCGGTTCTTGTAAACGAAGTAAGTTTAAAAACGGAATATATATTTATCTTTCGGGGTAATCTTAATAAAAGGAATTTGATAGTTATATATGAGTGAAAAAAAACTGCTCAGAAATTAGCAGTAAAAATAAAAATTGAGTCTCATTCCCTATGTACAAAGGTTAAACAGAAATAAACGTAAGCGTAAGAATAACTTTACCCCAAGGTTGGTTGATTAGTCATCCTGACTTGAAGCGGGTTAAAAATATTAACCATATGATGTTTTCACTATCAGTTATATAGATAACATACATGTATTACAAAGTGAGTGGCAATTAGGTAAAAGTGAGTGGATGGTTAGAAACACCAAAATACACAAAGAATTTGTAATAGAGATTAACCAAATTGAAAAGAATATTTATGCATAACATAAGATAAAAAAAAAGAAGGTTAATTTGGGGCTTGAAATTAGTAGAAATGATCAGACAGTACTCCCCAAGATTCCGATTCAGAGTATGCTCCTATCCACCAATAAATGTAATGACTATCAGAAACGAAATAATCTTTTATTTTTTTTTAAGTCCACCAACTTTTTTTAGAAAAAAAAAAGAAAGAAGAATTAGGAACGAAACAAGGATATTTTTTCATATATTTCGAAAATAAAATAGAATTTCTGTTATGAATAATAAACTAATAGTATGTTTAATTCTTTTTCGTAATTGAAAACCATGACGGGCTGAAATACCTATTTTTATTTTTACAAGGAGTATTTTATTAAAGGGTTAAGTTATTACTCAACAAATAGAAATTCAAATTTGTAAAGGATGAGATGAATTCCGAAGCGCTTTTTTTATTCTTAGAATTTGAGCAGACAGAATTCCATTGGTATAATTAAGGACCCCGGATATATTTTTATTTAATCTATTTTAGAACATATCATATCAATACTAATCTGGTCCTTAGATTTATTTGTGGCCCCTGAGGAGCCGTATGAGGCGAAGACCTCATGTACGGTTTTGTAATAGCGGTGAGAATAGTAATGTTATCATCGACTAGGATTATCTAATAGTTTAAGTACAGTTGATATAGTTGAGGCACAATCAAAATATGGTTTTTGGGGATGGAATTTGTGGCGTCAACCTATAGGTTTTATCATTTTTCTAATTTCTTCCCTAGCAGAATGTGAGAGATTACCGTTTGATTTACCAGAAGCGGAAGAAGAATTAATAGCAGGTTATCAAACTGAATATTCAGGTATCAAATTTGGTTTATTTTACGTTGCTTCTTATCTAAATCTATTAATTTCCTCATTATTTGTAACAGTTCTATACTTAGGCGGTTGGAATATTTCTATTCCGTATATATCTATTCTGGAACTATTTGAACGGGATCAAATTTTTGGAACAACAATTGGTATCTTTATTACATTAGCTAAAACTTATTTGTTCTTGTTCATTTCTATCGCAACAAGATGGACTTTACCTAGGCTAAGAATGGATCAACTATTAAATCTTGGATGGAAATTTCTTTTACCAATTTCCCTTGGTAATCTATTATTAACAACTTCTTTCCAACTCTTTTCACTCTAAATTGAAAATGAATCCAACATATTCATTACTTGTTTTAAACAAGAGAAAGAAACAAAGATAAAATTATTCATAGATAATTACAATATGCTTCCTATGATAACCGGTTTCATGAATTATGGTCAACAAACCCTACGAGCTGCAAGGTATATTGGTCAAGGTTTCATGATTACCTTATCCCACACAAATCGTTTACCTGTAACTATTCAATATCCCTATGAAAAATTAATAACCTCGGAACGTTTCCGCGGTCGAATCCATTTCGAATTTGATAAATGCATTGCTTGTGAAGTATGTGTTCGAGTATGTCCTATAGATCTGCCTGTTGTTGATTGGAAATTGGAAACTAATATTCGAAAAAAACGATTGCTTAATTACAGTATTGATTTTGGAATTTGTATATTTTGTGGTAATTGTGTTGAGTATTGTCCAACAAATTGTTTGTCAATGACCGAAGAATATGAATTTTCAACTTATGATCGGCACGAATTGAATTATAATCAAATAGCTTTGGGTCGTTTACCAATGTCAGTAATTGACGATTACACTATTCGAACGATTTTGAATTCACCTCAAACAAAAAATGGGTAAACGCATTAATTTTATTAAAAAAAGCATTCAAAATTTTTGAATTATATTTATATTTTATATAAAGAATTTAATTAAAAACTTGTATTGTATTTATATAATAATATTAAGTATTAAGGCTCATTCTTTTAATATAATATATTCGTAATTACTTTATTGAAATCGATAGGTTGAAAATACAAAAAAATAATAAAAAAAGGGGAAACTGTCTAATAATTGTATCTACATCAATTCATAGCCATTCGATTAGAATTTCACTCTATTAGAAACATATTAGAAAAAAACTCCCCGGTTAAATTAATAAGGTCATGAAAAGGATTTTTATTTTTTTTCTTATTTTAATAATATAATGGATTTGCCTGGACCAATACATGATTTTCTTTTAGTTTTTCTAGGATTCGGTCTTCTAGTAGGAGGTCTGGGAGTGGTATTACTTCCCAACCCAATATTTTCAGCCTTTTCCTTAGGATTTGTTCTTGTTTGTATATCATTATTGTATATTCTATCAAATTCCCATTTTGTAGCTGCTGCACAACTCCTTATTTACGTGGGGGCCATAAATGTTTTAATCATATTTGCTGTGATGTTCATGAATGATTCAGAATATTCCACAAATTTCAATCTGTGGACCCTTGGGGATGGGATTACTTCGTTGGTTTGTACAACTATTCTTTTTTCATTAATTTCTACTATTCTCGATACATCATGGTACGGGGTTATTTGGACTACAAGATTAAACCAGATTCTAGAGCAAGATTTAATAAGTAATAGTCAACAAATAGGAATTCATTTATCAACCGAATTTTTTCTTCCATTTGAACTCATTTCAATAATTCTTTTAGTTGCTTTGATAGGTGCAATTTCTGTGGCTCGTCAATAAAAAACGTTCTAATTACTAAGGACCAAATAAAACTTTGTGTATGTTATGATATTTTTTTTTTACCTAATATAGTTTTTATTCGTACTTTTTTGTTATATTCTAGTTGATTGAATCCGGTGAATTATTATTCATATTGAAATGAATCAAAATTGATAAGGAGTTGTTGAATGATACTCGAACATGTACTTGTTTTGAGTGCCTATTTATTTTTGATTGGTCTTTATGGATTGATCACGAGTCGAAATATGGTTAGGGCTCTTATGTGTCTTGAACTTATACTCAATGCAGTTAATATGAATTTCGTAACATTTTCTGATTTTTTTGATAATTCCCAACTAAAAGGGGATATTTTCTGCATTTTTGTTATAGCAATTGCAGCCGCTGAAGCAGCTATTGGATTAGCTATAGTCTCGTCAATTTATCGTAACAGAAAATCAACTCGCATCAACCAATCGACCTTATTAAATAAGTAGCATAAAAAAATTATAGATTGAAATTTGCATATATAATAGGTTATGACTTACTAGATTATATTTGTGAAAATCTAAGAAATCAAAGTATTTTAGCCCCATTTTTTTTCTCAATCGAGCCAGAATTCATTACAAAAATTCTAGTAAAGGAAATCATTGCTTCATCTAGTATTTTAATATATCATTTAGTTATAAGTTTACTAGATTGAAAATTTATGACATTCAAAAAACTATAGATCCTATGTCACATTCAGTAAAAATTTATGATACCTGTATAGGATGTACTCAATGTGTCCGGGCATGCCCTACAGACGTATTAGAAATGATACCTTGGGATGGATGTAAAGCTAAGCAAATAGCTTCCGCTCCAAGAACCGAGGACTGTGTTGGTTGTAAGAGATGCGAATCCGCCTGTCCAACGGATTTTTTGAGCGTTCGAGTTTATTTATGGCATGAAACAACTCGAAGCATGGGTCTAGCTTATTGATACGTTACCGAAAACCTCATTTGAATAATTTTGGAATACATTTTATTTTTTTATTGACAAGTAATCGTACTCAAAAAAGTTAAATTATATTTTTTTATTTATATATTTTTTTTTGAGTACGCGTTCTTTGTACCTGGTGTATCTTGTCTTTACCACGAATGATTTTCCTTGGTTAACAATAATTGTTGTTTTTCCAATATCTGCCGGTTCGTTAATGTTATTTCTCCCGCATAGGGGAAATAAAGTCAACAAATGGTATACTATATGCATTTCTATCTTAGAACTTCTTCTAACGACCTACGCTTTTTGTTTGAATTATAAAATGGACGATCCATTAATTCAACTGTCGGAAGATTATAAATGGATTAATTTTTTTGATTTTTACTGGAGAATGGGAGTAGATGGACTTTCTATAGGAACTATTTTACTGACGGGATTTATTACTACTTTAGCTACTTTAGCGGCTTTTCCAGTTACTCGGGATTCCCGATTATTCCATTTTCTGATGTTAGCAATGTACAGTGGTCAAATAGGATCATTTTCTTCTCGGGATCTTTTACTTTTTTTCATCATGTGGGAATTAGAATTAATTCCCGTTTATCTACTTTTATCCATGTGGGGTGGAAAAAAACGTCTGTATTCAGCTACAAAATTTATTTTATACACTGCAGGAAGTTCTATTTTTTTATTAATAGGAGTTTTAGGTATAAGTTTATATGGTTCGAACGAACCAACATTAAATTTAGAACTATTAGCTAATCAATCCTATCCTGTCACACTCGAAATACTATTTTATGTTGGATTTCTTATTGCTTTTGCCGTCAAATCACCGATTATACCTTTACATACTTGGTTACCTGACACCCACGGCGAGGCGCATTACAGTACCTGTATGCTTCTCGCTGGAATCTTATTAAAAATGGGAGCATATGGGTTGGTTCGAATCAATATGGAATTATTACCTCACGCTCATTCTATTTTTTCTCCTTGGTTGATGGTAGTCGGTACAATCCAAATAATTTATGCAGCTTCAACATCTCCTGGTCAACGTAATTTAAAAAAGAGAATAGCCTATTCTTCTGTATCTCATATGGGTTTTATAATTATAGGTATTGGCTCTATAACGGATCCTGGACTTAACGGAGCTATTTTACAAATAATCTCTCATGGATTTATTGGCGCTGCACTTTTTTTCTTGGCCGGAACGAGTTATGATAGAATTCGGCTTGTTTATCTTGATGAAATGGGTGGAATGGCTATCTGCATTCCAAAGATATTTACAATGTTCACTATCTTATCGATGGCTTCCCTTGCATTACCGGGCATGAGTGGTTTTGTTGCAGAATTAATTGTTTTTTTTGGAATAATTACCAGCCAAAAATATTTCTTAATTTCAAAAATTCTAATTATTTTTGTAATGGCAATTGGAATGATATTAACTCCTATATATTTATTATCTATGTCACGCCAAATGTTCTACGGATACAAGTTAATTAATGTCAAAAACTTTTCTTTTTTTGATTCTGGACCTCGAGAGTTATTTCTTTCAATCTCTATTCTTCTACCCATAATAGGTATTGGGATTTATCCTGATTTTGTGCTCTCATTAGCAAGTGACAAGGTCGAATCCATTTTATCTAATTATTTTTATGGATAGTTTTCAGGAAATAAAAAAAGCATTAAATTGAATTGTAATCAGAAGTCTTTGGTTTTTGTATTGTGAGAACCTTTTGAATCATTGTACTACTTGATTCAAAAGGTTCTTGATGATTTACTACTAAAATTTCTTAACTTATATGAAGTTATATATAGATGCTATTCTTGTTTATTTGGATTCCGTTATTTTTTGGTTAATGTTTTATTTAATTCGATGTAAATGAACCATAACTATGTAAACCTATTCCTAAAAGATTGACGCCAAAATAGCATATCCAAATTAAAAGAAAGCCTATCGAAGCCACAATTGCAGAATTTATACTCCTAACATTCCTATTTGTTTTAATATGTAAATAAATTGCGAATATGGTCCAAGTAATAAATGCCCAAGTTTCTTTTGGATCCCAATTCCAATATGAACCCCATGTCTCATTAGCCCATACAGCTCCTGAAAGAATGCCGACGGTTAAAAAGATAAATCCAAGACTAATAATACGAAAACTCCAATAATCTAATTGTTCAATCAATTGATACCTATAATAATTTCTAGAAAAACCAAAATTAATGTTTTGTTGTAGTAAAATAGAATTTCTTTCCTTTATGTAGTAAAGTGCATCAAACGAAAATAATTTATTAAATGAATTATTTTTTTTTATATTCTTTTTCCAAAAAGTGGGTCCGACTTTGCGAAATGTAATGACTAGAAGAGCTATTGATAATAATGATCCGCATAACAGAGCGCCATAGCCTAATATCATCATACTTACGTGCATCATTAACCACTGGGACTGGAGAGCTGGTACTAATATTGCAGACTGAGGCATTTTGTTTAAAAGACCTGAAGTAGCAAAACCTTGAATAAAAATAGCACTTGGCGCAGTTATTGCGTTTAAGTGATTTTTTTGTTTTTTATTAAAATAGGAAACCATATGAATAATTGAAAAAGCCCACGAAAGAAAAATTAATGATTCATATAAATTACTTAATGGAAAATGTCCTGAATAAATCCAACGAGTGAATAATAATCCTGTTATACCAAAAAATGTAATTACGATTCCTTTATCTGATGAATCAAAAAATCCTATGATTTCATCTAAATTAACTAATAAAGTTAAAAAAAAAATTGTCAGTACAATTGAAACGACCGAAAAAGATATATGAGTTAATATATGCTCTAAAATTGAAAAAATCATAAAAAATTTGTTAAAAATTAATAAATTAAGACTAGGTTTTACCCGATTTTAGAAAAAGAGTCGGGTATTAATTTGATTATAAAACTTATAATATCTCTTTTATAAGATCTTATGCCGCTACTCGGACTCGAACCGAGATGCTCTAGCACTGCTTCCTAAGAGCAGCGTGTCTACCAATTTCACCATAGCGGCAACTTGTTCAAAACAATATTAACAAGTTTTTATTCACTCGTCGAGATTTCAATTTAAATAAACAAGCCAATTCAATGGAATTTACAATGGATTTCACGAATAATTTTTTTTTTATGGATATTTGGAGTTTTAATTCAATTAAGATCTTTATTTTATCTTAGTTTTAAAATTAGTTAAATTCACTTTTTGTACTTTATATTTTTTTTTCTAGAATACAATGAAAAATGTAACTAAATTAAAGGAGTTGGCACTTCAACCCAAAGACAAAACTATAAATGCTCTTTACTTTATCATTTTTTAATCATATATATGATCAAAAAATGAGAAATTCAATTTTTCAGTTCCATTAATAAAAAAAAGCTTTTTCTGAAAATGAAAACTTCTCAAAAATCCTTAGAAATTTAAAATCAACTAAAATTTGCCTAATTGTTCAAGAGAAATCAAAAAAATTATCAAAATAACTATTTTGATACATCTTTTGATTTTTATATTGTACAAACATAAGATTTTGTGATCACTTAAAAATCTTATCATATATTATTATTTATTCTATTATTATCTAATATTCACTTATTGTGGATAGATGCTTTTCTAATTTTGATTCCAAGTAAAGAATATAAAAATTCAGAAAAATAATAATATCTAACGGTATAAAGTGCAAAATTTTTCACTTAAATTACTTAATTTCATCAAGAACCTATTGATTTCGCTTAAAGATCTTGTATTTCCTCGTTAAGAGGAAATACAAGATCTTTTTTTATTATTGCATCAAGTTGGTGATGGGGAAAATAAGAAACCCTTTTATTTTTTGTAAATAAAAAAAAAAAAAAAAGAAATGTGAACCTTTCTTTTTTATCTATATATTGTCTTTTTTCCTTTTTTTAGTTCCTATTTATTTTTTTTTATATGTATTTTTCAAAATTGGTTTTTAAGTTAGGCTAATTCTAATTATTCTAGTGGTTTTTATTTATTTTGTTGTACAAAAAAACTTTTTGAATTACCTGTCGAAAGTGATTTCCCTAACGAAAAAGCTTTCAACGATGTCCAATATCCCTTCCTTTTCCAAATTTTTTTACGAATACGCTTTTTCGAGATAGAAGTACGTTTTTTCGGAACTGCCATTCAAAAATGAAAAAAAAATTTTCAGTGGTATAATTGGATGTCAAAGACATTTATTATTCTATTCTTTCGTACTCCATGTCGAGTTTTTTTTTTCTTTCAAATTTTATTATATATTATTTTCAAAACAAAAAAGACATTTAAAAGTTAAAAACCCAACTGTTTTTTACTTTTTTTTTTTTTTTTTTTTGAATTTTTTTTTTATTTAACGTTTGAAATCCATATCCGTACGAGAGTGCTCATTTAATTAATCTATACTGATAGATTATATTATAAATAAAAAATTATGAAATTTCTTCACTTTATATGTAAAAAAATATAATATCCATTATAATAATATTTCTTGCAAATAAAAAAAGCTCACTTAGTGTACTGGAAGACAAGCACTAAATTCCATCATTCAAATTCATTCCTTAATAATTATAAATAATCAAACTAAAATCACTTTTTTTTAGGTAAAGTTTTTTTATTATATAATTAATATTAAGTTTTTTTGTAGTGTAAATCTTTGTTCTATTCTTAATATATGTATATAAATTATTGTAATACGGAATTATAATTCACTTTTTCTGTATCTCCATAAAATTACAATTTGATTTATTCGATTTAGTAGTAATAAAAAAAAAGACAAATAATTTTTTGTTGACAGTAACTTAGTAATATTATTTAATCATTTCTAATTAAATTTTTTTATTTTAATATATATTTCTTTTCAAAGATTTATCAAGGATTATACTAATTCAAAAAAATGTATATTTAGGTTTGAAATTGCGTGCTTTTTTATTGTCCCCTTTGAAAAAAAAATATATATATACAAACCAGTGAATAAGAAATAATACGAGTGACTAAGAAATAATACCAGTGAATAAGAAATAATAAATTTAAGAATAAAATAAAAAGGGTTTTTTATTTTATGGAACATACATATCAATATTCATGGATCATCCCTTTCATTCCACTTCCAGTACCTATTTTACTAGGAGTTGGACTTTTACTTTTTCCGACAGCAACAAAAAATCTTCGACGTATGTGGACTTTTCTGAGTATTTTTTTGTTAAGTATAGTTATGATCTTTTCACTCTATCTATCTATTCAACAAATTTTTCTAAGTTGCATTCATCAAAATGTATGGTCTTGGACCATAAATAATGAATTTTCTTTTGAGTTCGGTTACTTTATTGATCCACTTACTTCTATTATGTCAATATTAATTACAACTGTTGGAATTTTGGTTCTGATTTATAGTGACAATTATATGGCTCATGATCAAGGATATCTGAGGTTTTTTGCTTATATGGGTTTTTTTAATACTTCAATGTTAGGATTAGTTACTAGTTCTAATTTGATCCAAGTTTATTTTTTTTGGGAATTAGTTGGAATGTGTTCGTATTTATTAATAGGTTTTTGGTTCACACGACCTGTTGCAGCGAGTGCTTGTCAAAAAGCTTTTGTAACCAATCGTGTAGGGGATTTTGGTTTATTATTAGGAATTTTAGGTCTTTATTGGATAACGGGCAGTTTTGAATTTCAGGATTTGTTCGAAATATTCAACAATTTAATTTTAAATAATAGAGTAAATCTGTTATTCCTTACTTTGTGTGCATTTCTATTATTTGTGGGTCCTATTGCTAAATCCGCGCAATTTCCTCTTCATGTATGGTTACCTGATGCCATGGAGGGTCCTACTCCTATTTCGGCTCTTATACATGCTGCTACTATGGTAGCGGCGGGAATTTTTCTTGTAGCTCGTCTTCTTCCTCTTTTTATAGTTATCCCTTCTATAATGTATATAATATCTTTGATAGGTATAATAACAGTACTCTTAGGAGCCACTTTAGCTCTTGCTCAAAAAGACATTAAGAGAGGTTTAGCTTATTCTACAATGTCTCAACTGGGTTATATGATGTTAGCTCTAGGTATGGGGTCTTATCGATCCGCTTTATTTCATTTGATTACTCATGCTTATTCGAAAGCTTTGTTGTTTTTAGGATCTGGATCCATTATTCATTCAATGGAAGCTATAGTTGGGTATTCTCCTGATAAAAGTCAGAATATGATTCTTATGGGTGGTTTGACAAAACATGTGCCAATTACAAAAGCTGCCTTTTTAGTAGGAACACTTTCTCTTTGTGGTATTCCCCCCCTTGCTTGTTTTTGGTCTAAAGATGAAATTCTTAATGATAGTTTGTTGTTTTCGCCCATTTTTGCAATAATCGCTTGTTCAACAGCGGGGTTAACCGCATTTTATATGTTTCGGATTTATTTACTTACTTTTGAAGGACATTTAAACACTTATTTTATAAATTACAGTGGAAAAAAAAGTCGCTCCTTCTATTCACTCTCTTTATGGGGTAAAGAAGAAGAAAAAAAACTTAATAGAAATTTTGGGTTAGTACCATTATTAACAATGAATAATACGAAAAGAGTTTCTTTTTTTTGCAAGAAAACATATCAAATTTGTAATAATGTAAGAAATCAAACTTTTATTACTGTTCAAAATTTTGGACTTAATACAAGAACTTTCTATTATCCTCATGAATCAGATAATACTATTCTATTTCCTATGCTTGTATTGCTTTTATTTACTTTGTTTATTGGAGCCATAGGAATTCCTTTCAATCAAGAAGGAATAGACTTTGATATATTATCAAAATTATTCACGCCGTCGATAAACCTTTTGCATAAAAATTCACAAAATTTTGTAGATTGGTATGAATTTTTTAGCAATGCCACTTTTTCAGTCAGTATAGCTTTGTTTGGAATATTTATAGCATACTGTTTATATAAGCCTTTTTATTCATCTTTATTAAATTTAACCTTACTTAATTCATTTCAAAAATGGAGTTCTAAAAGAATTTGGTGGGAAAAATTAATAAATTTTGTATATAATTGGTCATATAATCGTGGTTACATAGATGCTTTTTTTAAAACATCTTTAACTGAAAGTATAAGAGGATTAGCAAAACAAACGAATTTTTTTGATAAACGAATCATTGATGGAATTACAAATGGAGTAGGTATTACAAATTTCTTTGTAGGAGAAGTAATAAAATATATAGGTGGAAGTCGCATCTCTTCTTATCT